CATCATGTTGTTCCATCCTTAAGGGATGTTCGGTAGGTGTCCGGGCCTCCTTCAAAATCCTTCCGACAAGAATGCTGCTTGAACATTGTAAGACATGGAACCGTCTCTTTCTTGTGAACACTGATCATAAGTGGCAAAAGCCGCCGGAATCCTCATTTTTTGTCCATAAGCTCTCCTCGCAACTGTCAGAATTTCAAATGTATTTTTATACACTGGCGCAGATGATTGCCCCTAAGGCACCGATGGACCAACGCCTTCGTCTATCACCCGAATTTTTTGATTCACGGCGTCGAGTACTTGCACTTGAGATCTCGTGACTCGACCTGTAGACGGTGATACCGCCACCTTAGGAGACGTGATCTTCTCTTATTCACTTGTGCTGGTGGCGGGCGCCTGTGTTATGGCTCTGGGGGTCTTCCCTTTCTCTTCTGCGGTTAGGTTGCCATCTAGGTCTCGGTCGGGGGGGTGACTTCACTATTCTGGTCGAATTCTTCCCTTCCCTTGATTCACGATCCTTGCAGCTGAATTCATCCCCCATGTGTCGGGACCTGAACCGTGGTGCTCTTCTACATAGGCTCCTCCACTTCTGGAATTGAGAAAGACACCTTTCCAAGCCCGAAATCGGAAGAACTGATCGCTTTCTACAATAACAAAATCGTTATCTACTAGCCATGTTTTGTTTCTGTGAGAATTAGTAGGACTCACGGAATTTTGGAAGCTGAACATGCTCAAAAGATGCCTAAAGCATTTTTATCAATCGACTGTCCGCCGAGTGAAACGGTTCCTCGCTAAAGAAAAGAAAAGTTCCACTCCTTACAAGGAAAGAGATAGATCACATCTTGGCCAAATGCCAATCCTCCAATAATGAAAGAGAAAAAGAGTTTCGTTTCGAGAACGAGAATCCATATATTTTCTCATTGATTGATCGTAGTTTTCTCGTAGTAAGAAGACACTAAGACGCACCCACTACACACCACACACTCAGACGACTAGCGTGGTCCTTCCCCCATCGAAGAGCCACGTATCCAGGATTGACCACATCATCACTGTTTGATCAAGGTGTGGCCACGGTCTCAATTGGGTCAGTGTAAAGTATGTCCAAGTTCCGTAGAGATTTTGAGTCCCTCGGAACGCAACTCCCTTATGAGGTGGAAGACAAGACAGACGGATTCCACTTCATAGGTACCGTTCACGTCACGCGAAGGCTCGCTCAGAACACGTACCAAGCCAAGAAAGAAGGAGTGCTCCACTCCGAAAGAGAAGGAACGAATATCGCTAAAACCGAGACTCAGGTCACGGAGATCAGATAGACGAAAAGCACTTTCCCTCATATTGGAGAACAAATCCTATCTCTGATTTATCTAGTTCCGGAACTCTTGGTAAGCTAAGTTTCTTTGTTCCAGTTTCTTTTCAAGCGGAACCACTTGATCGATTCAGTGCTTGGATTAGGTCCGGGTAGAGAGCAGGTAAGGGCGGTAGGCTTTTCACTTTAACCGTTGTTATTTTGGCTATACTCGTTTAAAGCTTTTAAGATCCCCTGTTTGTTTCTAGTTAGGGAGGCCGAAGTAGGAACTCTTAAGTCAACTCTTTCCGCTTCCGCTTCTGAATCTGGATGGCGGCTTTGGTTGGAGAAGAGAGTGAAAGAGCTCCGGTTTAGGGCTAGTTAGGTTAGCCAGTTCGTGAAGGCAGACAGGCGCTCGTAGACAGAAAACCGTTTTCGCAGAGCGACTTAGTACTTCTTGTTTCGAAAAGCGATGCGTACAGTTCCGGGGGTTGTAGAACAACTACTTCTTTGCCGTTCATTTTCCGTTAGCCAGTATAGAGACTCTCAGACTCCTTGCGCTTAGCCCACCGCAGGTGCTTTGATAGAGATTTCGGGTTGTAGGGCGCAAGGGGATCTTGAATCAATTCCCTCTTTGCCAGTAGCTAGTTCAGATATGGCAAGCGGTTCGAGTCAAGTGCCAGTTAAAGAACCAATTTCTTTCTAAAGGTTCCGAAGGCTTTTTCAATGGTCTTAACGCTTATATTTTCAACGGTCTTAAACCCAATACAATCTAAGAAAGTCTATGGTTACCTGTAGCTAAAGCAAACCATGTCCGCCGGTTACCTGTAGCTCAGTCAAACAAAGTCCTATGGTTCCCTGAGAATAGGTTCCGAAGGAACTAAATAGAATCCGGACTCAACTTCATTACCGGTTTTGTTTCGACTTCCGGCTTGAAAGAGTTTGATCTATGATACGCTTTCACTGAAAAACATTTATGATTCTCTAAGCCCTATATTCGCCCTGTATCACGCCCTTATAAGCGTTCACACCTTGAACTCTGAAATCCTTGCCCGCGGTAAAGGTTCCTTCGGAACCTTAAAGGCAATCCACCGCCTTCCCTGTCGCTTGCTTGCTCCGCCCTGCAAGGGTCTCTTGAAAGTGAGACCCTGAACCCGGGCTATGAACGTGAACGAAATTTCTTTTGTGTCGCTTCGCTCTCCACTTGCCCTCGAGTCCCAGCACCCGTAACTGCTTTCCCGACACGGTCTTCCTTCCTTCTCTGAACCGCTTGACCGGAAAGAGGTTCCTTTTCGTTCCGACTTCCTTCTTCTGCCTTCCCTTCGCCCCGCACCCGAAAGAGGTTTCTCTCTGAGCCCTAGAGTACCGCCTCCCTTCTCCGCCTACCCGAAAGAAAAGATTGACTCTCTTCCTTCCTCCAACGCCTGCACCCGGAACAGACTCTTTGATCTACCGCCCAAGCCTAGTTTCTCTTCGACCTACCACTAGCCCAAGAGTACTGACCCGCTTTCCCTCCAATCTTTCAGGCATAGCAGGGCTTTCCCACTTCAGCTTGAAGGGAAACAAGGGCTGGGAAGCCTTATCACACTAAAAGTACTCTACCATAAAAGAAAGTAGGCAGCGCATAACCATCGCTGGTCTTTCTGCACCCCCGTGGTATGGGATAACACCCAACCATGTTACCGTCCACCGGACTAAGACTAGTCTCCTCTGCGACTAGTTTTCTGGCCGAGACCTATGAGAATTGGTATATCCATCTGGCTGGCCCTAAGTGGATTTTGCGGATAAGATCCGGGGCGGGACCTTAGCCGGGTACCAGAGCGGAGGGGGTACCAATCTGAGATAGGAAATAGATGGTGAAGGTGACCAGAGCTATTTTGAGCGTGTTGACCAGTTGAGTGGAGTACATGAACGTTCCGTGATGTTTAGTCAAGTCCCGTACTGTAATGTATTGTGCCATTCAGCTTACCAGTCCTATTTGGTACAGAAATGGAGTTGGGTAATGGGAGGTATTTGGGTAGCTGTTCAACTACCTCAATGGTCGAGGGATAGATATGGTGGGGGGTGCCCAGTCATCATAGGTGCCTGAATAAGATCTATATCGAAAACTCACCGGGAGGTTTACCTTAAGGTTTCAGTCACTAACCAGATGGGGGAATCCCTTTGCTGGAGGATATCTGAATCCTTTCATTCCGTGTGTTAAGCGAACGTATCAAAATAGGCGTTAGTCTAACGAATCAAAACCTATCTGGCCACTGTTTGTGTATGCGAAAACGGCATTGCAATAACGGAATGATTGAAGCGAAACATGCAGTCAAGTGTAGTTCCGTAAACTACACTTGACCCTAGCTGTCGAAAACAAATAGCTTATATGAATCACACAACTGTAGATCATGTTCGGAAACAATATGGTGCCGCGCTAGATAAAACCACAGTGCCCTTTCTCACGACGAAAAGAATATATAATCTACTTTATAATACATTTAGCCACCCATACTTTCTAGCCACCAAGTACTTTTAGTGCGGTTGGTATCTGAAAGTGCTTTTCCTGGCGTTAAGCGAAGGGAGGAGCTTCCCTCAAGAAGCCCGAGCGGAGTTCTTTTACCACTTTCACCGTCCTTCGGACCTGCTCTACGGAAGACAAGCTCAGAGATCTTTGACCACTTTTCTTCGTCCTGCTTTACGAGCAACAGGGTATTCTCAATCGCCGAAGGCTCGCTCACTTGCTTGAGGGAACTCATTAACTCACTTGCTAACATAGCTACAACTAACTCACTTGCTTGAGGAAACTACCTTGCTAACATAGCTACAACACTACTGCTTTCTCTTTGTCGGTATTTAATGAACTTAAACTTCAAAGCTAATCAGCTCTGTAATAATTTCTTTAATCCGCTATCATGTCAGTAGTCAGGTAGGAAAGCTAGAAAGAGAGTGATTCTCCCGTATTCCATCCAGCTTACGGGGAGGGAGATTCCAGCTAGCCAGACCGATAGGAAGATGAGCGAGGGAAGCACGCTATAGAGTAGAGATGAAATAGTATTCTTTATTAGAAAGACAGACAGATGAAAGCCAGGAATACCTGAAAGCAAAGGAGCGATAGGCAGAGGATGCTCTGGAAGAAGCTATTTAAGAAGCTATAACTGGAAGCAATAAGTAGAACCAGAATGAATTAAATAAGTATCACCTTCATTCTTTTCTGAAAGCTATCCAGCCAGAAGTCATACATTTCTTTCTATCGTACTAAGAAGCGGACAACCACGCAAGCACGCATTTATACTTATAGTTTAGTTCAAGCTAGTTCAGTTCTCCTTTATTCCACGCGTTAAGGCAGGCTCCTCGACCAAAGTTAGATCGGATACGGTATTCCATCAATAAGCAAGCGAGGGAATCTCCTGTATTCCTTAATTCAAGAATTTCTTCCTTCTGAAATCGTCTTCCTGTCTTCAATCCATAAAGGAAGTGCTGCTAATGTAAGCAAGTTGTTCCTATCCTGTATTAAAGAAAGATGCCAGGGAGTTACGCTAGGGAGAACAGTACTCTTCTTTCTGTATTGATGAACTACCCCACCCAAGCGGGATACTATGAAGCCAACCACTTCCAGCTAGTTCTTCTTCTCCGGTACCCACGCTCTACTCTAAATAAGGGAAGCTATAACTGATAGCTCATTCACGCAAGGGAGTTCCTCTGAAATCAGTCATCCAGTGTATAATAACCATACCCGAAGCCCGTAAAGGGAGTCAGTCCTGCTATCAGACTTCAAGCTCTTTCTGTATTCGAGTTCTGATGATCCAGTATGAAATATGAGAAAGACTGTGCCAGCGGAATGATGGGATACTACTTTTTGAAGCGAGCGAATACAGATGCTAATTCAAGCGAGTGGTTTTACGGTAGGCTAGCGTAACCTATAACTTCCGGCTAATTCATGATAGTGGTGTTGATCAAGTAAGCTATTTAATGAGAGTTGTTATTCTCCAGTAATCATCTATATAAATACAATACCCGCTTAAAGAAGGGAGTCCTTAACTTAAGGCAAGCTATTTCATTCAAGTTGTTATTATCCGGTATTCAAGCACTAAGCCATAGAGGCAGGCAAGAAAGGGAGGGGAGGAGCTTCTCCAGTATGCTATTTCTCCACTATTGAGTATTGTTTTATATAAAGACAGACCTAAGCAATGATCCAATTCCTAGGTCTCTCTTTCCTTCTTTCGCTTTCTTCATAAAGAGTATTCCAGCACCCAGCCATAGAGGGAGACTAGCTAATACCTGCTGCTTGCTCCGGCTTATAAGGCTTGCTATTACACCTGCAAGGGAGACCCAGAGGCAGAAGAAGCTGAAGAGTACTCTTTCTCCAGCGCTTTCATGATAGTTGAGTTGATCAAGTCATCCAGTATCCGAAAGAATGCCTGCTTACAGGGAGAAGGGATACGACTATCATACTTTATCCGAGTGGTTCTTAGAAAGGAATCAAGTATATAAACAATGCACCAAGCAATGAAGAGCCATACCAGCAAACCAGATCGATAAGCTTTGTAACTACCCCACCCTAACCCACTACACTAAGCACGGGAGTCCGTCCTCATAGTGAATGAATAGAGTAGTAAGCCAAGCAGCTTTAAAGAGTGAGGTTAATAAGGTAAGGAGCTCTAAGCGAAGAAAGCTAGTGGTTATTCTTTAGTAATCCAGTTAAGAAAGGAAGGGATACCCGCAAGCCAGACTTATCGCTCTTTCATTCTAGTGGTTATTAACAGAAAGAGTCATCCAGTATTCCACCCACTAGCCCCTAACCCAATAAGAAAGCAACCTAATCACTATCACTTAAAAGCAAGGGAGTTCATGCGAGTAGTGTTGAGAAAGGAAGCTAATTAATGTGAGTTCTGAATCTCCTGTTGTATTCCAGAAGCGGGATAATACTACTATTCTTGATTCATGCTTGTAGTTCTTATTCATTAAGCAGCGAAAGAATGCTAGTTCTGATTCTTAAGTATGCAAGTTAATAAAGACAAGGACAGCTTTAAGGGAGGGCTACCACTGTTGAATAAGGGACACCAGCGAGCAAAGCAAGGAGATCAGATTTGGAGAGGAAGCTTAAGAGTAGTCTTTATTTAGTATTCTCTTGATCCACTATGAATGAATATTTGTATAAATATATATATATACTGCTTATCAACTCAGCAATATGAGAAAGGAAAGACAGCTAGTGGTTCTTATGCTCTGGAATGATAGTAGTTCTTCTAAAGGAAGCTATTGAATGCGACTACAGATTCTTAAGTAATAAATATGAGAAAGACCACCCTCTTACACAAGCAAGGAATACAAGCAATAAGTATCACCTGCCTTTAATAGAGTATGAAAGCAAGCTAGAATTCTAACCTGATATCTCGTCAAAGAAAGATATGCAGGCAGAGTAGAGCAGGAAAGATGATAAGTAGAGCAAGAAAGATAAGAAGAGTTAGGGGGACTAGTAATCGTATTCATGAAAGCAATAAGGATAACCTGATATCGAGTATTATACAGAGAATCAGAGTGAAAGGAAAGGGGAGCTAGCTTGACTTAAAGAAAGAGTTAGGTTAAAGAGAGAAGCAAAAGAATACTTATAGCGAGTAGTCTTTCTATCGTAATCCATCATCGAATAACCTTATCAATCGTCTGAGGGAGACCACTTGAAGCATGCAAGCTAATTATTCGAGTGGTTATGATCCGGTACCAAAGCTAAGCTCTATCCCAGCACAAGCCAGGAAGACAAGAGAGGGCAAGCAAGGGAGCGAAGCGAAGACGCTATAACTTATATATCTTATAATAAGGAAGATCATGCAAGCTAGCTTCTTATCTCCTTAATTCCTTTATTCAAGAAAGCAACAAGACAGAAGTATAACCTTCAATCGAGGCTAATCATGATATGCAGAGTAGAGCTGGGGGAGCGCAGAAAGACGCTATAACAGTAAAAGCTCCTGGACTCTCAGTATCATTTATACTTTACTCCAGCTATGAGAGGACGTCCTACATTTGGCATGCTTCTTACGGCATTTTCAGAATTCATCAGCTGGAGAACGGCATTTAATAGAGCTTTTCCTTTGGCTTTCCCTCCAATCTTTCTGGCAAGGCGTTCTTTCCCTTAAGCAGTCAAACTAGGGCTTTCAATATCGGAGGAGGAAAGCGAACAAGGTTGTCTCTACTGAACAAATAAATGGTAGGAAGGCGAGCAACAGGAAAGCTAACAAGGTTGTCTCTACTGAACCACTGTAGAATTTGCAGCTGCTGGCAAGGTTGGGTCGGCTAAGGCAGATGAAAGAGTCTAAGATCCAGATGCGCATTCAGTACACTAATGAGTACAGGATCCAGTCTTTGCGCCATAACCAGATACATATTTTTGATCCAATGGACCATGGACTATACGCCGTTTGACACCCAGTTCCAGAAGCTGGTGGTGGAGCTCCGGGCGGAGGCATCGAAGCATTAAGGAGCCAATCCCCCACCGGATAGGACACATTTGGATAGAACTGCTGCCATGCGAATCTCCCACTCCAGCCTTTGTTTCTCAACCTTAGGGACTTGGAATCGTAGTACTTGGCCTCTGATAGAGTGAGGGGAACAAGGGGATGGATTGGCTTCGCTCGCCCCTTCTTTCAAGTGCCTTTGTTAAAAAACAAAATGGAAATTGGCTATCATTTCAAACCTGTAGCATTCAACGTCTTGAAAGCAAGCAAGTGACTTTGAGGAATTTTCTAGCGGGTCTGAGGAACTGGACTCCACTGGGCCTGAGGAACTTGACTCCACAGGCATTTAGATAGCTCGCCTAGTACTACTTGCAGGTGTAAGGAGATTTCTTCCAATCGGATAGGGCTTGAAAACTCACGACTGAACCCCCACGACAGGATCTGGGCTTGATGGAGCATCATCTGTTAAAGCTGGTCGATCGAACCTTTATCGGGATCAGAGATTGGGGAAGGGGAACACTCCCCAAAATAACCAGGTAGGTCGTTTCTCTCATCAGCAGCTAAACGCTGGTGGCCTTTGATTGCATTAAGCCCTCCTCCTTTTTAGGGCTTTGGAGTGGAAGGTTGACTCCGATTTCGTGGTGCGTGGTTCCCCGGAGAGAGGCATGTGGGCCAAACTGAGTTCCTTTTTGAGGGCTTTCCCACCAATGGTTCATCTTCAACCGAAGGCCCCCTCTATGTTGTAAGCGGATCTACCTGGAGCAGAGGATCCATTCATATCAAACGTGAGGGAGCGTAAATGACTTTTTCATAAGTCACAGCTTGAATCCTGTCCTTTATGAGAAGTGCCTTCATCCCATTAAATGGATGAAGGCGCCTATCACAACCTACAGCTTGCAGACTAGGTCCGTGATCCATGGCATATACATGGGCTCAAGAGTGGACCTGGCAAGGCTGGATTGGCCTCAAATCAAGTTCCTTTTCAAGCGCCACACTAAATGGACGGGCGACCACTGCGCGGAAACCAAAGCAGAACAGAGAGAAAGGGGAAAGCTATAGTTCAAGTTCAAGCACCCATAAGAGCAGGGCGAAAGTTCTTCACCGAAGCGACGAGATTCATTCAAAACTAAATGCCTTGATGATGAGTGTAAAAGCTCCTAAACAAGTGAAAGACTTAGGAGAGCAGAAAGTACATATTAGCCTGATCCCGCGCCTGTTCGAAAGTACGTTGACGACCTTAACCTTAACGGGCCTCAAGATTGACTGTGACCTTAACTGCTCTTATATACACTTAACTGCACTTAAGTTGTTTACTTCACGGGCCTCCAGATTCATTTGTTAGCTGACCTTGACTGAACTTGACTTCATTTCTTAGCCTTGACCCCCACTTCATAAGACTGAACTTGTTAGCAGTAAGTGGTAGAGTGTAGAGGTATCGAAGACTGAACTTGCTGTCAGTAAGTGTAGGGCAGCGCGTCAGGTTGTTTAAGCGAGCCAAAGAGTTGCTTGCTGCTTGCTGCTACCGCTCCTATTACATACGGATAGAACACTGACTGACTGGAAGGAGAGAACGACAGAGTGACTGACCGACCGAACCGAAGGGAAAGAAGTAGTCTTGGTATTGGATCCGCTCTTCTGTTAGCATGAACATGAATTAGATTCTATTCTTATTATTTCTTCTTAAAAAAGAGAACCCCCCACCCGAACCCTTCTTAATACCACCAAGCCCTCTCGAATGAGTTCTACGATAGAAGCTTTCAACGTACACCCGGGGACAAATCTTTCACTCACTGAGAAGTGAAAACCTGTGACTATATCGTCCTGAAGACGGATGCGACGGGAAGAAGTGGCATTTGGAAGTGTTGCTGACTTAACATTTAGGTTTCGGCATAACAAAGCTTGCACTGTCTTTTCGCACTTAGGCGCACAGCGTGCCGTTGGTAATGATTCTACTACGGTGCCACAAATTCGCAAGCTGATCCTAAGTAATCGTTGTTGTTCATTGGATTCCGGAGGAACTACTTCGTTAGGATTGGGGAATTGCTGCGATTCTTCCTGAATAGCCTCGATTCTCCCGTCGAGAGTCACTTTGAAAGTCTTACCTAAACTCTTCCGACTGAATATGAGAAAGCCTATAAAACGACGAGCTACTATCATTTCTTCATTATAGATTGAGATCTTCTTCGGACTTGATGCACAAATAGATGGAATAGCAGCAAATAGCATCTTTCTATCCTGCATATCCGTGGAACTCAATCTCATTTAGAAACGTTATCAGCATCTA